GAAAAATAATGGTAATGGTGCGGGGTTCCAAACCTCCTATTAAAATAAAAAAAAAAGGTAGAACAGAAGAGAGGAATCAATCACAGTTTGACGTGCCGAGGAAGAAGAGATGTCGATCCGAAACCAGAAGAAGAGGAGTAATCGGACGGGCCACCACATCCAGCCATCGCTGGGAATCGATCGATTCACGTAATGGAGCTGATGAAAGACTATCCCTAGCGAGTGAGGAATAGATGAAAGAACCGTACCATTTGTTTGCGGAGGGATTTGATCAGCTATCCGGATACCCTGCTACTCCACTCCGATCTCTCACCCCTTCCCAATCACCTCAATATCTATAATCGGCATTCGATCGACGACCCACCTATCCATGCTGGTGATTCCTTCCCCGATTCGGATTGAGGGGTTGAGATCAAACCTTCACTCCATATCCTTTGTGGAGTGGAGTCGGCCGCATACGATAAGCTGAGATCGGTCGAGGTTGGGAAAGAACAATACGATGTTGAGGGATGGGCTGCTCGCCCTACTTCAGTAAAGGCTTAACCTCGAGATCATTGGATGGACTTACGACTTGTCTTGTATTCCTATTTCGCGGGAATGGGATTCTTGGCTAGCTGAACTAGCAGCTCATCCGATCGACTTCCATTCCTGTCCTGCCTGGACCGGTGATTCAACTCTTTCAGACCCTCCCGCCCTACCTCGCGGAAAAGATGAGTACTAGACTGGTAAGAGGGGACCTTGCAAAACAAAATTCCTCCCTTGTCCGATCAACCATCTCCACCTCCCCCACCACCGTATCCTTAGCAGTCGAGTAAAGACCTGAACCCGCTGACGGAAGTGATCGATTATCCACTGGTGGGTGAGCGAAGAAAGAGATGACTTTTAGGGTAGAGATAGAAGGCGCTTTTAGAATGAGATAGCTCTTTGCTTCTTCTTCCCTTGAGGTTTAGGACTGGCTATGAACTTCCTTACCTCACAGTGAGTGTACTTAGGACTCACCGCTTCTTGTTTTTAGTTGGATGTAGCTAGGGTAGGTGGATTCTGAATAGATAAACCCGAGACTTCTTCCCGTAGGCAGATAGAAGTATTCGATGGTAGCTCTCTTCCTTTGATCTCTTTTCTACGCTCGTTCCTGCCAGAAAGAAGGATGGCTTCGAGTAGTGCTGTGATCTGAAGTAGGCGCATTGACAGTGTTCCTTCACCAGATGATGTACCCGATTTACGGCACCTGGTTCGTCAGTGTTTTCACCCTCTTCCGACTGAAAATCACATCTACTATTAGATTGAGATATAGAATAGATAGAATTCGACATCTCTATTATACGAAAAGACTTGGTCTAGAATCTTTGTTATGTTATTACTAGGAAGGCGGGCTATTGATCTATTTAGGAAGTGGGCTCAATACTGAGATATCCTCAACTTATACGTTGGTCGATAGAATTTGTGCTAATCTAGAGCTGAGGAAGAGCAAGAAAAGAGGATTGAGGGCAAAGGCAGAAGGATTTCATTACTCTGGCTGCCGAAAGTGGTAGACCTTCTTCATTTCTTCACCATTGCCAAGTCCCCCCGGCGAATGCACGGGTCATATGGTGCATCACAGGGGCCTGGAGAACTGGTAAAAGGAATCGTTTCGTTAGAGAAGACTGTGTCTGAGCAAGCAATTTCCACAATGTACCCTGGGAAGGTTGGAGAGGTCGAGTCGCGAAAGCACTCAACTGACGAGGAGATTGAATCCGCGAAACCTTTTATTAAATAGGATGCTTCTCCGCGCCAGGATATGAATGAATAAGTTTCCTACAGAAAGAAGTTCCTAATCTCTGCCATTGCAAAACCCCGACATATTGGTCTCAATCCTAATCCGTCCCGCCTCCCGGCAAGGACAAGAAGTGAACGCCAAAAGGTCAGATAGTCTAAAAGGGAGGACTGCTCAGCTACTTAATATGGGCCCCGATGACACAAACAACGTCATCACCAAAGATCACATAAGCCCGCTCTGCTGTCAGGCTTAGAAAGTGCAGACTGAGATGCAAGGAGAAGAGGTCAAGAGAGGCGTGGTAGCACAAAAGCAGTCCTATATAATGAAACCTAGTCTGCTGCTCGCTTGTCATGAGCGGCGGTGGGCGCACTGTAGACAGCTTATGACCCACAGGGTCGAATTCGCCAAAGCGGAGGCCAATAATGGGCCAAACAGCGTCATCATCAGATGAGAAATCACGATTAGGGGCCGCTGATCAAAGGCAGGCATGGGATCAAGACTAAACCAATTTGTTCAGGCCCACCACCAAATGGTTGAAGGGGTTACCCCGTTCGGAGAGACAGAGATATACAAGAATCAGAGGAAGCGAGCCTTAAGCAGTGATTGATAGGCTCCCATCCCTTTCTGCTAGCCCGCGTGGAAAGCGAAGCTAACCTGACGGACTGCCCCTTCGACAGAGTGGTAGGACCTTCCTTTTTAGAGTGTAGTGCCTTCGCTCAGTCTTTCAAGTGGGGTTGGGTTGATGGCAATGAGAGGATTCGAAGATGGTCCTCTTTCTTCACCACGGAGGAACACTGGCGGGTACGAGTCATCTTCTTCCCACCGGTCGGATTCAACCAATTCTTCTTTTGAAAGAAGCCAAGAAAGAAAAACACAAGAACATTTCATACTGTCAAAGAACCAAACAGAGAAAACAGCAGAAGGTAGATAAACCCAAAAGTATGTATGAAAAGGGTGTAATGTGTGCTAAGTGCCAACTACTAAACTATAGTATAGTATTATGGATAAGGCTATCAAGTATTGGTCAGAGTGGTAGAAATCTTGAGAAACTAAACCCATCAAACCTATGCTACCTCCTCAATAGACCAGATCAATGTTCCTTGAAACCTGCAACAAAATTACCCATAATCATAATATCAGTTGGTGGAAACTAAAATGATTCATAAGAGAGAAAGATACCGCGTAGAGAAACGCTCGAATTTATTTCCTAAGTGACAAGTAGCTATATACGGGCACTGGTAAATTGGAGTAGCATCTATCTCTCTTTCTTTCTATCTCAATGAGATGCATAATAAAATACACTAATGTCTGAGGTGAAGGCTGGCAAATTTTCATTCGATTTCATTCTATGGGTACCATTTTTTTGTCAAGAGATACAATTTGTTTCATATCCCTCTAATGACACGTGTCCCCAGGACAGTGGATGTTTTAGTATACTTAACTAATAATTGGTGGTTTTTTCTTGACTTTCTTCTGCCAACAAGAAATGACATGTTTCACGTTACACTTCACTACTTGCCTTGGTGGGAATTATGTTGTAATAAACGAGTACCCCCCCGAGGGGCTGAACAACTCCTCAATCACGAGGGCTAAGCTCGCTCTAGCCCACCACCGGTATAGGGTCTAGGAGCCGAAAAAGAGCGTAGAACAGTCTCAGAGGCGGAACTCGGAGCAGCAGTGGTTTCGAACATCACTCTATGGCAATTGATGAATTAGTGTAAATGAATCTCCTAGATTAAAGGTAATAAGCAAAAAACCTTAGAAGAATTTCACTTTTAAAATTCCCTAATGGAATAGGGAGGTATTGCTAAAGCCGTAACTCCTTCTTTTGCTTAGTGTAATTGGCCGGCCTTTTTCTTTTTTTATTCAAAATCCCTTTCTTTTCATGGTCTTTGAAAGTTAGTACACCATAAAGGCCCCTTGTTTCTCCGTCTAATTATTAATCCATTTTTCCCACTAATATGTATGCTTTCATATTTTGTATCTCATTATGCTGCACACTTGGGTCTTTAATGAATTAATTCTTCTGTTCAAAAAAGGGATTATAAATTAAACTCCTGAAGGATATACCTTCAAAATTGTTTGGCAAAGAGTGGTTGGCAAAAGAACACTAGTGTAAAAGAAATGATTCTTATCTGAAAGAGAAGCGGAAAGGGATGAACTCGGGGTAGCTCCCGCATCTATTTATTTAGTTTAGCCTTTTTAGAAGTAAAGGAAGCAGAGAGGACTGGATCTGGATACCGTAAGGCACATGCAACAAGATGAAAAGCATCGGAAATGGGGGATGTGACCATGAAGAGGTTGGGCTGGTTTTGAGCTGCCCTTACTTAGACCGATTCTCTCTTTCGGTAGCAGACACCAAGATAGGCTAGGCTGGGGTTTTGAGTAGTGAACGAGGATTCTTTACTGCCAGTCTTAACCATATAGTTTAGTGGCAGGATTTGACCTTTACTCACCTATTACTTACTATTCTATATTTGACTTCTCTTTACGAGATTTCAAGTTGTTGGGACCCTTTGTCCATCAATCAGAATCCAATTTCATAGCCAATTCCGGATTCATCTTTCTTACTAAGCACTTTGCTTTCAGTCCGCGATACTAACACTGTCTGCCTTACGACACGAGAATCAAATCAGGTTACCAACATCAGCTCCAGCTGACTTGACTGTTCCAGTCCCGGTAGAAGAGATAGAGCCCTGTTTTCAATCCGCCTATGGGTTATCGAGACTAGGAATAGTGCTAAGACCTAAGAGAGATTATCTCACCAACCCCCAAGCCGATTTTTCCACTTCTACTTTTCTCCTAAGAAAGTGATTTATGCCGGAGAGTAGGATCCGGACAAGGATACCAAACCTTTTGATCTCCTCCTATCCCCGAGCTCTTCTTGAATCGAGGAGTTAAAGCTCAGCTAGGACAGCATCGAGTAGGGAGAGGAACCATCTTAAGGCAGCGCCGGTCAGTGTCCTTTGGAACAACTGGTCTATCTATAGGGATAACTGGTCTATCTATAGGAACAACTGGCATAGGTTCTTCCTTAGCACATAAAGTACTAAGCTCTTCGAACCTTACTTGAGTCTATATGCTTAACACATAGCTATCGGTAATAGTTGAATATTCCATTCCTCAAGCAGGAGATGCTTAGTAAAAAAAAGCTTTCCTTCTAACATCCTTATCAATCTCGTCACATGCTGTTGAAGGAAGCTTAACTGTTTGCATTGTATACACAGGAATAGCTTCGACCTGC